TATATTTGAATTGAAATTGGGACACTCATGAAGGTTCTTTCCTTCTGAATCAGATAGATTCATATCTGAAAGAGGTTGACAATAAGTTCTTTCAAAATTGACAATTTGTCCCTCTGTTAGAGGGTTTCCAGAAGTGTCTACGATCGAATAAATAGCTCTACGAACGAATGGATCGGGTCGACTTAGAAAATGAAAAGATTTGTCCAAGTTATACCTTTCGTCACCACTTTGTGGAAAATCGTTAGGTATGAATATGTTAGATACTTGTGACTCGATTGGTGAAATAGTAGTTCTCCCCCCAAAAACATGTTTTTTTTTACCAACGCACAAAGAAAATCTTTTCTTGCGAAGGAACAAGATATTGAGAAATTGCCCATATAGAAAATATGAATTATTATTACGAGCCTTTTCCACAGAAAAAGGGAATCTTTTGTTACAATAGAAGCAGAAGTGATGCGGATTATTCAAGAATCGAAGTCGATTTGCTTTATAAAAAGAGGATATCAATGAACTTCTGTGAAATGGTTTCCCGGGATTCAGCCAATTGTCTTGATCGTAGAATATCATTGAGAAATAGGAATCTTTGTTATCAAAGGATTTCCTGCGATTAGTTCTAGTATGGAATGAGTCAATCATCCGCTTTGGTATCTTATTGAACAAAAATGGTGATATTGTTCCTCCATTGATCAAGAATTTCGAAGTACCATCATCAGCCAGTAAGAAGGGGTTCAATTTTTTCAAATGAACAATTTGAAAACCTATCGATTCTAACAACTGATTGCAGAGTTTATCATTCGGACCTTTCAATTCATAGATGTTGATTTCGGACCTATGAATGGGGGTATTCCCAAAACTTACACAGGAAAAAGGAAAAGAAAGTGAATTAGACAAAAAGAAAAGCAACTTGGCCAAAAAACGAAGTGACTTGCCCAAAAAACGAAGTGACTGGGGGAAAAGGAAAAAGAAACGAAGTGACCTGGACCACTTGGGCAAAAAGAAAGTAAGCAACTTATACACATCTTTTTCGAATTTCTTGCAAACCTCAGAATAATTCATCAAAAATTGATTAATACGAATACGTGTATAAATACGTAATTGATCAAACATTACTTGAAAACGGCTCTTTTGCACTTGAAAATGCACTTGAAAACAGCTTTTCTGCTCAGAAAGGAAATGTTCCAAATGTTCCTGGCAATTCTTGCTCCCATTGGACCATTTGTATATATATGCATAATCTTGTTTGATCATATATTTCATTAGAGTTCTATGACTGAGAGTATCCTTTCCTTTTTGATCCCTTTGAATTCCATATTCGAAGTTGCGATCGGATCTATTCATTAAAAAGAATCGATTCAATACACTTCTTATGTACCTATTATATTGGATTTGAATCAGATTTCGGATCAATCTATATTGATTGACTGCTTCCATTATGTTATTGCTAGCAAATACCACCATTTTTTGCTTTAGATCTCCCAAACCATTCCCGCAGGAGATCCAGACCCGTTTTTGTCTGATCCTTCGAAAAAAATATTCATTCTCCTCATAACGAAAAAGAACAGGAGACAGAACCAATAAAGATTTCTTTTTCGATTCAGCCCCGGTGTTGAATACCTCATTCAAGAATTTTTTTTGATCCAATCCGTACGAATCAATAGAAAAAGAAAATCCCTTATGATACACCAGATCCGGCTCGGTTATTGATAGAGTAAATAGATCTGCCATTTCTTGCAATCTCTCTTCTGATTCAAAATCGTGGTGTAACGCGTATCCTCCCCTGTTCCGTTCATGGAATCGGTGAAAGAAATCAAAAAATGGATTTTTGTTAAAGAATGAAATCTTATTGGAACTGTCCAGATCCGGGTCATCCTTCGGAACCATATCACATCCCGGATCTAATGAAATAGAATGAATTGAGACAGTATTTTGTAAATACGTAATGATTTTGAATAAATGAATCATTTCTTTATTTTCTGATCGCCGGACAAAAGAAAGATGTTTCTTCAACAATTTCTGCTCTCTAGTGGACCTCTCAGTAGGATTCGAACCCAGATGAAGTTCTGACCATCTATCAGAGAAAAAAGAACGAACGGATCTTGTAGCATTCCCAAGAAATTCTTCCATTTCTTCCGGAAACAGATGATTAATCATCGGTTTCTCGCGTTCCGTGAATAGCTGGGACATTGAGGAATATCCAGAAAGGTTTTTCGGGAATCGGTCTGATTCTATCTCTTTTCGTTCCGTTTGAAGAAAGGAAGGATCCCAGGGAATCGATCTTTCTTCTAGTTGTTGAATCTCTCTTTGATTGATCAATGTGCGATATTCCGAATCCTCATTACTAATGGAATCCAAATGATTGGAATCCAAATGATCTCTGGATTGATCAGAGGATCCTTTCAGTTGGCTAGAATCCGTTACTTGAACGAAACTAGACCTTGTGGAATCATATTGAATATTTGACCATACATTCCGTACCTTGCTAAAAAACCGATCCTTCTTTCCCAACCACACATTGCCTAACCAAAAATACGATTCGGGCGGATTATTCCCCCAACTAGGGAATAAAAGGAAGAGATCTTGGCGGAATTTCCACATATGAAATTGAGTACAATTTTGCAACGAGATAGCCCCCTTGTTTCTCGAGAAGAGATGGGAAACATGCTCATGTTGTTTGAAGAAAACCCCCGCTTCAATTGGTCTTTTTTCACGAAAAGCAGACATAAGATAAGAAATCCAGTCTTTCGCTAATCTTTCCAATAAAATAGGATCAGCCAATTTCCAATCATGGTCCTTGTGGGTCGAATCATCATCCATATAATATACAAAAAGAAACTCCAGAGATTTGCTATCTTTCTCTTTGAATAAGATCTCAATTTCGGCGACGGTTTCATTAGATATCTTACAACTAGAATTCCTCTTTGTTATTGAGAGAACCCCAGTACTCTCTTTCCGATTCAGGAAAGAACTCTCAGAGATCTTTTTTCCTTTTGGAAGATACAGGAGCGAAACAATCAACCTATTGATATTGGAAGACCCAACAGCTTCTTCCAATCGATCATTTCTGGGTCCAGTGGAATTCATAGGTATAGGAAGAAACCCTGTCAAATATAGGTTTTTTCTTTCGACCATATTTCGATTGTTAATACGATATATAAGTACCGCTACTACAAAGAGTATTACTCCCCTGATCGTGAAAGATCGATTGCTTGTTGAACCCTGGAAATTGCGTGAAAGTAGAATACTAAAAATTCGTGGGTCAAAGAGTTTTAGAAAACGTTCTTGGTGGAAAAAAATGTGAATAAAGGATCCCACTGAATTGAATTGGGTCCACGAATCTAAGAAATAGTGAGAATTCTTTATCTCTCTCATTATCTCTCTCAATTCGAAAATACAGAACTTGATTTGTCTTTTTTGCATTAGGTTCACCCCCGAGATTTCATCTCATTTTGATTTTGATTTTGATTCTTCTTTTATGTTATTTTAATTTAAATGATTTTATGTTATTTTCATTTGACTTATTTTATGTTATTTTAATTTAAATGATTTTATGTTATTTTCATTTGATTCTTCTTTTATGTTATTTTAATTTAAATGATTTTATGTTATTTTCATTTGATTCTTCTTTTATGTTATTTTAATTTAAATGATTTTATGTTATTTTCATTTGACTTATTTTATGTTATTTTAATTTAAATGATTTTATGTTATTTTCATTTGACCTCTTTTATGTTATTTTAATTTAAATGATTTTATGTTATTTTCATTTGACTTATTTTTTATATTGGATTGGCACCGTGGACAAGGGTCCCTGTTAAGCATCCATGGCTGAGTGGTGAAAGCGCCCAACTCATAATTGGCGAAGTCGTAGGTTCAATTCCTACTGGATGCACGCAATCAGGACCTTGGAATCTCATCCATACATAACGAATTGATGTCACATAACACAATTCAGATCCATATCATAACATATCTATCTATATTTTTTTTTAATA